AGTATGCTACCAAGAGCTTTCTCCCTCTTATTCTAGTGTGTGCTTCCGGAGGAGCACGGATGCAAGAAGGAAGTTTGAGCTTAATGCAAATGGCTAAAATATCTTCTGCTTTATATGATTATCAATTAAATAAAAAGTTATTCTATGTATCAATCCTTACATCTCCCACTACTGGTGGGGTGACAGCGAGTTTTGGTATGTTGGGGGATATCATTATTGCTGAACCCAATGCCTACATTGCATTTGCGGGGAAACGAGTAATTGAACAAACATTGAATAAGACAGTACCGGAAGGTTCACAAGCGGCTGAATATTTATTCCAAAAGGGTTTATTCGACCAAATCGTACCACGTAATCCTTTAAAAGGTGTTCTGAGTGAGTTATTTCAACTCCATGCTTTCTTTCCCTTGAAAAAAAATCAACAAGTGGAATGTTAGGTTCAATTAGTTTATTGGTAACGAACAAGTAGTTAGTTTATTGGAATTATGGAATTAAAATCAAAATACGAAAAGTTAAATTTTCTTTGGTGACATAAGACCCAATTGTAGAGCGAATCAAGAGAGAATCAAAAGTTTCGTAATTTTTTTGCGATATCCCTTTTTAGTCATATTAATGATTAGTAATCAGAAAGCCAGTCTTTATCAACAAACAAGACAAGAGTGCTACTTTTGCCTTTCGCGGATTTCGGGGAAGGCAAAAATTTGCACCCTCTCCTTATACTTATGTATATAGAAAAAATTGTCTCTATATAGAGTCTTGCATCCTTCTATAATATAATTTACCGAGAATTGTCATTATTACTAATAAACCCTGTTGGATCATTCATATAGTTTATGTAGAAAGCTAAAAAAAACGAAGCCCATTTAGTTAGTTCTATCCTCTTTGCACTTATTCTATACTCACTTATTATATATATATATTCACTTATATTAGAGTCTAATTTATTCCAAATAGAATTATTTTATTCTAAAATACCTTATATAATATAACAATTATAACAGGTACAAATCTTAAATCGAGGTATCCAGTCTATGACAACTCTCAACTTACCCTCTATTTTTGTGCCCTTAGTGGGCCTAGTTTTTCCGGCAATGGCAATGGCTTCTTTATTTCTTCATATTCAAAAAAACAAGATTTTTTAGATCCGATGGGATGAAATCTCATTGATTTTTTTTTTCAAGACTTAGATTTAGATCATATCGCAGATATCTATTTAGTATAATATGATCTAAAATATGATCTAAGGTGTGGCTTCCTCCGAAGACTCCTAAAGATTCCCATTAGAATAAGCCTAGTTGATGAGAGTTCCTTCGGAAACAAAAAAAAGAGTAAAGTCAAATTTATTTTGTTTATTCTTTCACTTCCAATAAAATACAACTGGATCTAGTATGAGTTGGCGATCAGAACAGCTATGGATAGAACTTATAACAGGGTCTCGAAAAATAAGTAATTTCGGTTGGGCCTGTATCCTTTTTTTAGGTTCAGTAGGATTTTTATTGGTTGGAACTTCCAGTTATCTTGGTAGGAATTTGATATCTTTATTTCCATATCATCAAATCTCTTTTTTTCCCCAAGGGATCGTGATGTCTTTCTATGGTATCGCGGGTCTCTTTATTAGTTCCTATTTGTGGTGCACAATTGCGTGGAATGTGGGTAGTGGTTATGATCGATTCGATAGAAAGGGGGGAATAGTGTGTATTTTTCGTTGGGGATTTCCTGGAAAGAATCGTCGCATTTTCCTCCGATTCCTTATGAAAGATATTCAGTCCATAAGAATAGAAGTTAAAGAGGGTATTTATGCCCGCCGTGTTCTTTATATGGAAATCCGCGGCCAGGGGGACATTCCCTTGACTCGTACTGATGAGAATTTGACTCCACGCGAAATTGAACAAAAAGCTGCGGAATTAGCCTATTTCTTGCGCGTACCAATTGAAATCTTTTAAAAAAGAAACTAACTAAATGTTTTCTCATCAAAAGGAAAAAGCTTGGGAATCCTCTTTTTTTATAATATAAGAGGACTCATTGTAGCCAAACCGGATCAGACATATATTATATAGAACAGCTCTAAACCAAAACGGCTTTGTCCGCAAAAAAGTTTGATGCGTAATATAATATGGAAATCCGCGCAACTTAATTCAGTACCAAAAAAAGTCAAAAATGACTGGAATTCTGTCTTGTTTTGGCACTCTTTTTTGATCATCACACTTTTTTTATAATTTTTTCAACGAGTCGTGGGCTCAGGGGGTTTATTTCGTCTTTAAACGGGATTGGCTCATTTTAATTCGTTCGTTCGGGTATCCATCGTCGGGGAAAAACAATTTCAAAGTTAACTAATTTTAGGTATCTGAAAAAAAAAAAAAAAAAATGAGTATTCCTTTTTCGAAATGGTCTTATTCTATTTATGTATTCTTTGTAGGATCAGGGGCTAAACACTGAATCACAAAAAAAGGGGGGGGATTCATATCTTGTAATAGAACTCACGCTTGATCGAAAGAGTAGATCACATAGAATCGATGAATAGGGTGGGTTCATTAATAATTCAAAGATGAAAAAAATGTCAAAAAAAAAAGAATTGACTCCCCTTATATATCTTGCATCTATAGTATTTTTACCCTGGTTGATCTCTCTTTTATTTCAAAAAAGTATGGAATCTTGGATTACAAATTGGTGGAATACTAGGAAATATGAAATTTTTTTGAATCATATTCAAGAAAAGAGTCTTCTAGAAAAATTCATAGAATTAAAGGAACTTTTCTTGTTGGAAGAAATGATAAAGGAATTTTCGGAGACACATCCTCAAAAATGGAATAGAGGGATACAAAAAGAAACAATCCAATTGATCAAGATGCATAATGAGAATCGTATTCATACGATTTTACACTTCTCGACAAATCTAACCTATTTTGTTATTCTAAGTGGTTATTCTCTTCTGGGTAATAAAGAACTTATTCTTTTTAACTCTTGGGTTCAAGAATTCTTATATAACTTAAGTGACACAATCAAAGCTTTTTCTATTCTTTTATTAACCGATTTATGTATCGGATTCCATTCACCCCACGGTTGGGAACTTCTGCTTAGCTTTGTGTACAAAGATTTTGGGTTTGCTTATAATGATAAAATTATATCGGGTCTTGTTTCCACTTTTCCAGTCATTATAGATACAATTTTCAAATATTGGATTTTCCGGTATTTAAATCGTATATCTCCGTCACTTGTAGTGATTTATCATTCGATGAATGATTGAAAAACGGTCCACTGTAATCTTAATCCAATTCTACTATTTGTTACTGTCTAACATCGGAAAAGCGCATTCAAAATAATACTTACTAGTTCTATCAATCTGAGGGGATTTTCCTAATATTGCAGTTAAATGAGTTTAGTAAAGAGCAGAATCGTGGATAGGGAACTATACTAGCGACCTACCTAATTTATTGTAGAAATTTTCGGGATCAATGATTGGACCATGCAAACTAGAACTACCCTTTCTTGGATAAAGGAACGGATTACTGGATCTATTTCCTTATCCCTCGTGATATACATAATAACTCGGACATACATTTCAAATGCATATCCCATTTTTGCACAACAGGGTTATGAAAATCCACGAGAAGCAACTGGGCGGATTGTATGTGCCAATTGCCATTTAGCTAATAAGCCCGTGGATATTGAGGTTCCACAAGCGGTACTTCCTGATACTGTATTTGAGGCAGTTGTTCGAATTCCTTATGATATCCAAGTGAAACAAGTTCTTGCTAATGGGAAAAAGGGTGGTTTGAATGTAGGGGCTGTTCTGATTTTACCTGAAGGGTTTGAATTAGCCCCCCCCGATCGTATTTCGCCGGAGCTGAAAGAAAAGATAGGAAATCTTTCTTTTCAGAGTTATCGCCCTACTAAAAAAAATATTCTTGTGATAGGTCCTGTTTCGGGTCAGAAATATAGTGAAATTACCTTTCCTATTCTTTCTCCCGACCCTACAACTAAAAAAGATGCCCACTTCTTAAAATATCCCATATATGTAGGTGGAAACAGAGGACGGGGGCAGATTTATCCAGACGGGAGCAAGAGTAATAATACGGTTTATAATGCTACAGCAGCAGGTATAGTAACTAAAATTATACGAAAGGAAAAGGGGGGATATGAAATAACTATAGGGGATCCATCAGACGGGCGTCAAGTGGTTGATATTATTCCTCCAGGACCAGAGCTTCTTGTTTCAGAAGGTGAATCTATCAAACTTGATCAACCATTAACAAGTAATCCGAATGTGGGTGGATTTGGTCAGGGAGATGCAGAAATAGTACTTCAAGATCCATTACGTGTTCAAGGCCTTTTGTTCTTCTTGGCATCTGTGATTTTGGCACAAATCTTTTTGGTTCTTAAAAAGAAACAGTTTGAGAAAGTTCAATTGTCCGAAATGAATTTCTAGGTCTGTGAATTTATCAACATTAAGCTCGTTGAAAAAGGACAAATTTCTTTTTGAAAATTAGGTCATATATACATATATATAAAAGAAAAAAAAAAAAAGACTGCAAAGTCTTTTGTTTACTTGTTTCTATTCTTTTTTATACTAGCTTTCAGTAATTACTTGTACACAGCACTGGTGATAGTATGTATATTGTAAATAAAAGTTTTGCAATTTATCCTTGACTTTGTTTTCAAATTGTAGTGGTATGATCAGTCATATTAAAATGTAATATAATGCATCAACGATTTTCTATTCAAATAGAAAAAATTGACTAGATACTAAACATAAAAATAAGCGGAAAATAGAAAAGAAAGAATAAATGAGGGGAACACGTTTTGTTAGTACGGATTAGTCGTTTTCCTAGTCTTCGACACAAGAAAAGAATTTTATACGTCCCTTTCTTGTGTCGAAATAATAATTATTTTTGATTCTGTTCCTCAAAGATTATTATGGTTAGTTTCGATTTTTTTAGAAGTTTATCATAATATTTGTTTGTGCACAAAAAATAGTGGACAAGCAAAAAAAGACAATTTTT